AAAATACATGAAAAAGAAAGGAGGTAGAAAAATTTTTTGATTTATGGTTAAAGAAGAAAAACAAGAAAACAGGGGTTCTGTTGAATTTCAAGTATTCAGTTTCACCAATAAGATACGGAAACTTGCTTCACATTTGGAATTACACAAAAAAGATTTTTCATCGGAAAGAGGTCTACGAAGACTTTTGGGAAAACGTCAACGTTTGCTGGCTTATTTGGCAAAGAAAAATAGAGTACGTTATAAGAAATTAATTAGTCAGTTGGATATTCGGGAGAAGTAATTTAATCGTTCGAATTTTTTTCGTATTTTATTTAGTAGTCTTATAGTAGTCTTAGATTTTGCATTTTGATGAGCCTCGTTTTGAGGAATTCATGGAATAATCCATTTTTATGGAATAAAGAATAAGATGAGTCTACCGCTTAAAAGAAAGGATCTCATGATAGTCAATATGGGCCCTCAACACCCATCAATGCATGGTGTTCTTCGACTGATCGTTACTCTCGATGGTGAAGATGTTATTGATTGCGAACCCATATTAGGATATTTACACAGAGGAATGGAAAAAATCGCGGAAAACAGAACTATTATACAATATCTGCCTTATGTAACACGGTGGGATTATTTAGCTACTATGTTTACAGAAGCAATAACGGTAAATGCACCTGAATTCTTGGAGAATATTCAAATACCTCAAAGAGCCAGCTATATTAGGGTAATTATGTTAGAATTGAGCCGTATAGCTTCTCACTTGTTATGGCTTGGCCCTTTTATGGCGGATCTCGGGGCACAAACTCCTTTTTTCTATATTTTTAGAGAGAGAGAATTAATATATGATCTATTTGAAGCTGCTACAGGTATGCGAATGATGCATAATTATTTTCGCATCGGAGGAGTAGCTGCCGATCTACCTTATGGATGGATGGATAAATGCTTAGATTTCTGTGATTATTTTTTACAAGGAGTTGTTGAATATCAACAACTTATTACACAGAATCCTATTTTTTTGGAACGAGTTGAAGGAGTTGGTTTCATTAGCGGAGAAGAAGCTGTAAATTGGGGCTTATCGGGACCCATGTTACGAGCTTCTGGAATACAATGGGATCTTCGTAAAATTGATCCTTATGAGTCTTACAATCAATTCGATTGGAAAGTAAAATGGCAAAAAGAAGGAGATTCGTTAGCTCGCTATTTAGTACGAATCGGTGAAATGAGGGAATCCATAAAAATTATTCAACAGGCTATAGAGAAAATTCCTGGAGGACCTTATGAAAATTTAGAAGCCCGTCGCTTTAAGAAAGCAAAGAATTCCGAATGGAATGATTTTGAATATCGATTTCTTGGTAAAAAACCTTCGCCCAATTTTGAATTATCAAAGCAAGAGCTTTATGTAAGAGTAGAAGCTCCAAAAGGTGAATTAGGAATTTATTTGGTAGGCGATGATAGTCTTTTCCCCTGGAGATGGAAAATTCGTCCACCGGGTTTTATTAATTTGCAAATTCTTCCTCAGCTAGTTAAAAAAATGAAATTGGCTGATATCATGACGATATTAGGTAGTATAGATATCATTATGGGGGAAGTTGATCGTTGAAATGATAATAGATAGGGTAGAGGTAGAAACTATCAATTCTTTTTTGAAATCGGAATTATTAAAAGAAGTCTACGGACTTATATGGATTCTACCTATTTTGGCCCTCCTACTGGGAATCACAATACAAGTACTCGTAATTGTGTGGTTAGAAAGAGAAATATCCGCATCGATACAACAACGTATTGGTCCTGAATATGCCGGCCCCTTGGGATTGCTTCAAGCTATAGCAGATGGAACTAAGCTACTTTTAAAAGAGGATATCCTCCCGTCCCGAGGAGATATTCCTTTATTTAGCATTGGTCCCTCTATAGCAGTCATATCCATTTTATTAAGTTTTTTAGTTATCCCTTTAGGATATCGTTTTGTTTTAGCTGATCTTAGTATTGGTGTTTTTTTATGGATTGCCATTTCAAGTATTGCTCCCATTGGTCTTCTCATGGCAGGATATAGCTCAAATAATAAATATTCTTTTTCAGGTGGTCTACGGGCGGCTGCTCAATCTATTAGTTATGAAATACCATTAACTTTTTGTGTACTAGCAATATCTCTACGTGTGATTCGTTAAAATAGAATCCTTTTCCTCTAAAATACATTGAATGCTTATCTTCCTTTGCTTATTCTGTATTCGGGTTGGTAAGTTAAACTAGATAGCTATATGAGTGAAACAAAACAGCTTATTAATTTGTAGTAAAAATACAAAATCTCATTTCCTACGTACAAGAAAAAAGTTCAAGTAAACATAAGCAGTGTAAACTCTTTACCCCAAGGTTTAGATTGTTTGATTAGTCATCATATCTTGAAGCGGGCAAGAATAAGGGATTCGCAAAATGGGATTTCATTACTAGAATATTTTGAGTTATTACTATAACTTATAGCCATAGGGCAATCCATCAAAAGTTAGTGAGGGATTAGGAACACTAAAGTACATACAGGATTTAGTAATGAGAGAATCTAAATCATTAGACATTTTTCCTCATAAAAGGAATCATAATAAGGACTTGAAATTGGTAGAAATGATCAAGCAGTACTTTCTTCGGATTCCGGTCTAGAGTATGTTCCCATTCACTTGTTAAGGAAATGGCTATCAAGAACGAATTAACCCTTTATTTATTCATTTTTTAAGTATACCCTTCCCCGGGAAAGAAGAATAGGACAAAAGATATGGAATGCAATATAAAAAGGAGCCTTATTTCTTATTTATTCTTTCTTCCTTTATCCCTATTCATACAGAATTCCTCATGAACTAATGCCCAATTCTTTCCATTCAGTAATTGCTATAATGAGTGTTTTATTCCAATATTAAGTTATTACCAAACAAAGAAAAATTATCATTTTATTATATAAAGGATGAGATCAATTCGGAAGCGCTTTTTTGTTATTCTAGCAGACGGAATTGCTTTGGTCTAATTTTGGGCTTTCCAATCAATTTTATCTTACCTAATTCTATCTCTGCCCAGGGGATAATACCGAAACGAAACAATCCTTTCCTTTTTTCTGATCATAGAGGAGCCGTATGAAGCTAAGGTTTCATGTACGGTTTTGGAATAGCGGTGAGAACTGTGATGTTATCATCGACTATGATTATCTAACAGTTCAAGTACAGTTGATATAGTTGAAGCACAGTCCAAATATGGTTTTTTTGGATGGAATCTTTGGCGTCAGCCTATAGGTTTTCTAGTTTTTCTAATTTCTTCTTTGGCAGAATGTGAAAGATTACCCTTTGATTTACCAGAAGCGGAGGAAGAATTAGTAGCAGGTTATCAAACCGAATATTCTGGTATTAAATATGGTTTATTTTATCTTGCTTCTTACCTAAATTTATTAGTTTCCTCCTTATTTGTAACTGTTCTATACTTAGGCGGGTGGAATTTCTCTATTCCCTATATATCCTTTTTTGGATTTTTCCAAATGAATAAAATAATTGGAATTTTGGAAATGGTAATAGGTATATTTATTACATTAACTAAAGCTTATTTATTTCTCTTCATTTCTATCACAATAAGATGGACTTTACCCAGGATGAGAATGGATCAGTTATTAAATCTTGGATGGAAATTTCTTTTACCTATTTCTCTGGGCAATCTCTTATTAACAACTTCTTCCCAACTAGTTTCACTATAAATAAGCTAATACAATAACAGTAAGAATATTTTCAACACAAAAGTTTTCTCAAACAAGAGAAAGAAACATATCTTTTTCATATATATATTTAGAATATGTTCCCTATGCTAACTGGGTTCATTAGTTATGGTCAACAAACAATACGCGCCGCAAGATACATTGGTCAAGGTTTAATAATTACCTTATCCCATACAAATCGTTTACCTATAACGATTCACTACCCTTATGAAAAATCAATTACATCGGAGCGTTTCCGGGGGCGAATACACTTTGAATTTGATAAATGCATTGCTTGTGAAGTATGTGTTCGCGTATGCCCGATAGATCTACCCCTTGTGGATTGGAGATTTGAAAAGGATATTAAAAGGAAACAATTGCTTAATTATAGTATTGATTTTGGAGTTTGTATATTTTGTGGCAACTGTGTTGAATATTGTCCGACAAATTGTTTATCAATGACTGAAGAATATGAACTTTCTACTTATGATCGTCATGAATTGAATTACAATCAAATTGCTTTGAGCCGGTTACCAATCTCCATAATGGGAGATTACACAATTCAAACAATTAGGAATTCGCCTCAAAGTAAAATAGACGAAGAAAAATCTTGGAATTCAAGAACGATTACTGATTACTAGGTATTAGGATTTTTTTTGTTAGAAAAATCGATTTTTACTAACTATAACGAAAAAGGAATAACTACTGCTTAACAACTTATATACATATACAAATATACATATACAAAAGAATATCCTAATACCTTTTTCCTTCCTTGAATCTTTTAGTTTTATTCTGTTCATGAAAAATGTTATACTCTAAATTTCTTCTTATCCATAATGGATTTACCTGGACCAATACATGAGATTCTTGTGCTATTTGGGGGATTTGTTCTTCTACTAGGAGGTCTAGGAGTAGTATTACTTACCAACCCAATTTATTCCGCCTTTTCGCTGGGATTAGTTCTTGTTTGTATATCCTTATTCTATTTTTTATTGAATTCCTACTTTGTGGCTGTCGCACAACTTCTTATTTATGTGGGAGCCATAAATGTCTTGATCATATTTGCTGTAATGTTTGTAAACGGCTCAGAGTGGTCTAAAGATAAGAATTTTTGGACTATTGGGGATGGGTTTACTTTACTCGTTTGTATAACTATTCCTTTTTCACTAATGACTACTATCCCAGATACGTCGTGGTATGGAATTCTTTGGACTACAAGATCAAACCAAATAGTAGAACAGGGTCTCATAAATAACGTTCAACAAATTGGGATTCATTTAGCAACCGATTTTTATCTTCCGTTTGAACTCATTTCCCTAATTCTTCTAGTTTCTTTAATAGGTGCAATTACTATGGCTCGACAATAAGAAATACTTAGAATGAGTCAAAATTCTTAGAATTTCAAATATAAAATAAATAACTAAAAAATCACAATTTTGATTTAGTAAAACCCATCTACTGCCAATACAACAAATACCTTCTTTTCTCTTTTGTTGCGTAATTGTTCTATTCTAATTAATGGAATCGGTTCAATTCTTGTCCTCATATTGAAATGAATCGAGATTGATAAGGAGTTAGTTAATGATGTTTGAGCATGTACTTTTTTTGAGTGTCTATTTATTTTCGATTGGTATCTATGGATTGATCACAAGCCGAAACATGGTTAGAGCTCTAATATGTCTTGAACTTATACTGAATTCAATTAATCTAAATCTCGTAACATTTTCTGATCTATTTGATAGTCGCCAATTAAAAGGAGACATTTTCGCAATTTTTGTTATAGCCCTTGCGGCTGCTGAAGCAGCTATTGGACTCTCCATTCTTTCTTCCATCCATCGTAACAGGAAATCAACTCGTATCAATCAATCTAATTTTTTGAATAATTAGACATAGAATCCTCTAAACAAAGGCACATATATAATAATACGGAACATTAAGATGAATAGAAATCTAATCTTATTTTCTTATTAGTATTTAATAATATCCATTTTTTGAGTAGGTTATTTGAGAGTATTCTTTTTTACTTATTGAATATTGCTTGAATATTGCATTTTTGCAATTCATTGATATTGCAATTTGAATATTGCAATAATTTATATTGACAAGATGATAGCCAATTTATTGGCTAATTCAATTAGTATGTAGAATTCGTATAATTATTACTGTTGAAGCATTAAATTCAAGTCTCTTGGCTCTTTTCACGCTTTCTCACAAACAGATTAAGAAATATATTGCATTATTTGTTAAAGTTTGGATAAACCATTGCTTCGTCTGGTGTATACAATACATCTAATTTATATAGTACTAATTTCATTTTTACCAGATCGAAAATTTTTATGTTGAAAAGGAAAATTTAGAGATCCAATGTCACATTCTGTAAAAATTTATGATACATGTATAGGATGCACTCAATGTGTACGAGCTTGTCCAACAGATGTATTAGAAATGATACCTTGGGATGGGTGTAAAGCCAAGCAAATTGCTTCCGCGCCGAGAACCGAAGATTGTGTGGGTTGTAAGAGATGCGAATCCGCCTGCCCAACAGATTTTTTAAGTGTCCGCGTTTATTTAGGGCCTGAAACAACCCGCAGCATGGCTCTATCTTATTGATACGTTACAAAAAACTCCACTTGAATCGTCTGATTCCTCTTTACCGAAGAAGAAGAAGCCTGTGCTCGAAATAACCCGAGCATGGGCTTTTCTGGTCAAAACGTATCTTGTCTTTATTACTTTATCATGAGTTATTTTCCTTGGTTAACAATACTTGTTGTTTTGCCGATATTTGCAGGTTCATTAATTTTCTTTTTACCTCATAAAGGAAATAAAATAGTTAGGTGGTATACTATAGCTATTTGTTTATTAGAATTCCTTCTAATGACTTATGTATTCTGTTATCATTTCCAATTAGAGGATCCCTTAATCCAATTAAAGGAGGATTCTAAATGGATAGATGTTTTCGATTTCCACTGGAGATTGGGAATCGATGGACTTTCATTAGGATCCATTTTATTGACAGGATTTATCACTACTTTAGCTACTTTAGCGGCTTGGCCGGTTACCCGGAATTCGCGATTATTCTATTTTCTTATGCTAGCAATGTATAGCGGTCAAATAGGATTATTTTCCTCACGAGACCTTTTACTTTTTTTTATCATGTGGGAGTTAGAATTAATTCCTGTTTACTTACTTTTATCCATGTGGGGGGGAAAGAGGCGTCTGTATTCAGCTACCAAGTTTATTTTGTATACTGCAGGCGGTTCCATTTTTTTCTTAATTGGAATTCTAGGTATGGGGTTATATGGTTCCAATGAACCCGGATTAGATTTAGAAAAATTGATTAATCAACCATACCCTGCAACATTGGAAATACTACTGTATTTTGGCTTCCTTATTGCTTATGCTGTCAAATTGCCGATTATACCTCTACATACATGGTTACCAGATACCCACGGGGAGGCACATTACAGTACATGTATGCTTTTAGCCGGAATTCTATTAAAGATGGGAGCATACGGATTGATTCGGATCAATATGGAATTGTTACCTCATGCTCATTATCTATTTTCCCCCTGGTTGGTAATAATAGGAGCTGTGCAAATAATCTATGCAGCTTCAACTTCTCTGGGTCAACGAAATTTCAAAAAAAGAATAGCCTACTCCTCCGTATCTCACATGGGTTTCATAATTATAGGAATTGGTTCCATAACCAACATTGGACTAAATGGAGCAATTTTACAAATATTATCGCATGGATTTATCGGTGCTACACTTTTTTTCTTGGCGGGAACGGCTTGTGATAGAATACGTCTTGTTTATCTCGAAGAACTGGGGGGAATATCTATCCCAATGCCAAAAATTTTTACCATGTTTAGTAGCTTTTCAATGGCTTCTCTTGCCTTGCCGGGAATGAGTGGTTTTGTTGCAGAATTAGTAGTATTTTTTGGACTAATTACTAGTCCTAAATTTATGTTAATGCCAAAAATGCTAATTACTTTTGTAATGGCAATCGGAATGATATTAACCCCTATTTATTTATTATCTATGTTACGCCAGATGTTTTATGGATACAAGCTATTTCATGTTCCAAATGAAAATTTTGTGGATTCTGGACCACGGGAACTCTTTCTTTTAATCTGTATCTTTTTACCAGTAATAGGAATTGGTATTTATCCGGATTTTGTTCTCTCGCTATCCGTTGACAGGGTAGAGACTCTATTATCCAATTATTATACTAAATAGGATTTTTTTTAACTAGTCCGCACTATATTCCATAGTGGAAAAAAAATTCAGAAAAGAAAAAAGTAAAAAGGTCTAATTAGATCTATCTCGAATTTTTGAGAACCCTTTGAAAAGACGTTCAAGGGGTTCTCAAAACAAACAAAAAAGGAAAAAACCTTCAAAAAATTAGGGATTTATGTTATGTAATCATTTAGATGGTAATATAAATGAACCATAACTATGTAAACCTATTCCTAACAGATTGATACCAAAATAGCAGATCCAAATTATAAGAAATCCTATCGAAGCTACAAGTGCGGAATTCGTACCCTTCCAATTTGGATTTGTTCTACTATGTAAATATATTGCAAATATGGTCCAGGTAATAAATGCCCAAGTTTCCTTAGGGTCCCAATTCCAATAGGATCCCCATGCCTCATTAGCCCATACTGCTCCACAAAGAATACCCATGGTTAAAAGAGTAAACCCTAGACTAATGACACGATAACTCCAAGAATCCAAACGCTCAGTTAATTGATATTTGTAATAATTTGGAAATGCGGGAAAAGAGGTGCTTTTTAAAGGACTTCTTTTTGCATATAAATATTCAATCTCACTGAAGAAAAATGTTTTAAGGAAAACTTTTTTTTTCTTTTTAGAAAAGAAATAAAAATCCTTTCGAAATCTAATGATTAGAAGAGCAGCAGATAATAAGGATCCGCACAAAAGAGTTGCATAGCTTAGTAACATCATACTGACATGCATCATTAACCACTGAGATTGTAGAGCAGGTACTAGTATTGTGGATTGATGCATTTCAGTTAAAAGCCCCGACGTGGCAAAGCCTTGCGTTAAAATAGTACTTGGCGTAGTTATTGTGCTTAAATCATTTTTCGAGTTCTGTATCTTAGGAATAGTATTAAGAATATACAGAGCCCATGAAAGGAAGATCAATGACTCATATAAATTACTTAATGGAAAATGTCCCGAAGAAACCCAACGAGAAACTAAGAATCCTGTTATAGAGAAAAAAGTCACTATCATTCCTTTTTCTGACGAATCACGTAATCCCCTAAGTTCACGAACTAATAAAGTTATCAAATGAATCGTAATCACAATTGAAGTGGTTGAGAAAGAGATATGAGTTAGTATATGTTCTAAAGTTGCAAATAGCATAAGGATAAGGTCCCATTACAAAATTGGAAATTTCGAATTGAATCCATTTTCTAATCTATTGTATTCTTTTTCGGGAATGCCGCCACTCGGACTCGAACCGAGATGCTTGAGCACTGCTTCCTAAGAGCAGCGTGTCTACCAATTTCACCATGGCGGCTAACTTGAAATAATAGTTAACTTAAAAGAATAATAGTTATTTTCTTTCGAATCGTCGAGACTGGGAGAGGCCATAGAATTTAGGAACATTAGAATTTCATCATTAACTACAAAGAATTTTGTATTTTAGAAAAATTTATAGAATGAAAGCCTTTACCCTCTTTTTAATATGATTTACCAGTACTAAACTCATTTATATGGGAATTTTGGATAAGATTAGGTAAAGGTTGTAAGTCCTATTGCAAGAATAGTCTACTTTTGCTAATAGAATCCTCATAAAAATGAGGATTCCATTAGCAAAAAAAGAGTTCTTTGACAGGCAAAGAATACTGAGGGCACAATATACCAAAAACTTTTGTTCTTTTATTCTATATAATGGAGGGATTCGTTCTAAGAATATTTTACCGATAAATTCGACACATAAAAGTACATTTATTAATTAATCCGAATTATTCATTCATATTTAATAATATTTATTCATATTAAATAATTGGAATTTCCTTCGGATAGTTCAATTCAGATTATTCCAAAACCTTATTATTTGTTTGTTTGTTGCCCAGAAAAACCTTTTGGTTTTGGATCCTCGTTGCCGCTAGAAAATGATCTTGACTTTGCTAAAGAATAAGATTGTACTATGGAAAAATAAGTCTTTTTCTTCCAAAGATTTTTACGAATACGCTTTTTTGACATCGAAGTACGTTTTTTTGGAACTGCCATTCAAAAGGGGGATTACTTTTTTCTAGTTGTATGTGAAAGACATTTATTGCCGCAAATCAATCCTTCTTTCTGTTTTTTCTTAGTAGTTATACTTACTGAAATTCTAAATTCTTTTTTAGCTCATTCTGTCTAATGTGGATAAGACAAGAGTTTTTTAAGCTTTTCTATTTAAATCAATTTATATATCAAATATACTCCATATATAAATATATGGTTTGGGGGATAGGATAAGCCCCCATATATGATGGGGAGATAAAAAGAAGGTCAAATTAAATTCAATAAATTCAAATAGTTAATTAAGTTCAGAACGGTATTCCAAAATTTTATTCCAATCAAAAAAAAGACTTAGTCTTTTAAACAAGACATTATAAAACTTATAGAATTCTAGTCATTAGGATTTCTGTTTTATATTAAGTAAGCAATATTCGAGAATTTACTATAAATGTAGGTTTTCTTTGGAATTCAATCAATCAATTACGAAACAAGAGAGCTCTTTTATTTTAAGAGAAATAAATACAAAAATAAATAGAAAGTCACATGATTCAATCTTTTTTTGTATTTTAATATTTAACAAATATTTTTTTTTTATTAATAACTAGATAACGAAATTCTTTAATTCACTTTTTGAATTTAAGCAACTAAACTCATTCTGCATTTTTGAATATTTTAATGAGAGAAATTTGGAAAAATCCAGAATTCCAATATTTTTTCTTATTTTTATTTTTTTTTAATTCCTTTAGAAAGAGATAAGAATAGGTTTGGTGAATCGGAAACAATTTCAATAAATTGAACTATAAATTTCAACTAAAAATTGCTATTTCTTTTCTTATGGAACATACATATCAATATGCCTGGGTAATCCCTCTTCTCCCACTTCCAGTTATTATGTCAATGGGATTTGGACTTTTTCTTATTCCGACAGCAACAAAAAATCTTCGTCGCATATGGGCTTTTCCTAGTATTTTACTCTTAAGTATAGCTATGGTATACTCGGTTCACCTGTCTATTCAACAAATAAATGGAAGTTCTATCTATCAATATCTATGGTCTTGGGCCATCAATAATGATTTTTCCTTAGAATTTGGATACTTGATCGACCCCCTTACGTCTATTATGTTAATACTAATTACTACTGTAGGAATCTTGGTTCTTATTTATAGTGACGATTATATGTCTCACGATGAAGGATATTTGAGATTTTTTGTTTATATAAGTTTTTTTAATACTTCCATGTTGGGATTGGTTACTAGTTCCAATTTGATACAAATTTATTTTTTTTGGGAACTTATCGGAATGTGTTCCTATTTATTGATAGGCTTTTGGTTTACACGGCCAATTGCAGCGAGTGCTTGTCAAAAAGCTTTTGTAACTAATCGTGTAGGGGATTTTGGTCTTTTATTAGGAATTTTAGGTTTTTTTTGGATAACGGGTAGTTTAGAGTTTCGGGATTTGTTCAAAATAGCTAATAACTGGATTCCTAATAATGGGATTAATTCCTTACTTACTACTTTGTGTGCTTTTTTATTATTCCTTGGTGCAGTTGCAAAATCCGCACAATTCCCTCTTCACGTATGGTTACCCGATGCTATGGAAGGACCCACTCCCATTTCGGCTCTTATACACGCAGCAACTATGGTTGCCGCGGGGATTTTTCTTTTGGCTCGACTTCTTCCTCTTTTCATATCTCTACCCTTGATAATGAGTTTAATTTCTTTAGTAGGTACAATAACACTCTTCTTAGGAGCCACTTTAGCTCTTGCTCAGAGAGATATTAAAAGAAGTTTAGCCTATTCTACAATGTCTCAATTAGGTTATATGATGTTAGCTCTAGGTATAGGTTCTTATCAAGCTGCTTTATTCCATTTGATCACTCATGCTTATTCGAAAGCTTTATTGTTCTTAGGATCGGGATCCATTATTCATTCAATGGAACCTCTTGTTGGATATTCACCAGATAAAAGTCAGAATATGGTTCTTATGGGCGGTTTAAGAAAATACATTCCAATTACAAGAACTACTTTTTTATGTGGTACACTTTCTCTTTGTGGTATTCCACCTCTTGCTTGCTTCTGGTCCAAAGATGAAATCCTTAGTAATAGTTGGTTGTATTCACCCTTTTTTGGAATTATAGCCTCTTTTACTGCAGGATTAACTGCATTTTATATGTTTCGGATATATTTACTTACTTTTGATGGGTATTTGCGTGTTCATTTTCAAAATTACAGCAGTACTAAAGAAGGTTCGTTGTATTCAATATCCTTATGGGGAAAAGGTATATCCAAAGGAGTCAATAGGGAGTTTGTTTTATCAACAACGAAGAGTGGAGTTTCTTTTTTTTCACAAAATATACCTAAAACTCCTCGTAATACAAGAAATCTGAAGGGATCCTTTAGTGCTCCCATTGGAGCTAAAAACACTTTTGTCTATCCACATGAAACGGGAAATACTATGCTATATCCTCTTCTTATATTACTGCTTTTTACTTTGTTCATTGGATCCATAGGAATCCATTTTGATAATGGAGTAAAGGATAATGGAATATCGGAGTTAACCATATTATCAAAGTGGCTAACTCCTTCTATAAACTTTTTCCAGGAAAGTTCTAATTCTTCCATAAATTCCTATGAATTTATCACTAATGCAATTTCTTCTGTAAGTTTAGCAATTTTGGGTCTATTCATAGCATATATCTTCTATGGATCCGCTTATTATTTTTTTCAGAATTTGAATTTCCAAAATTCCCTTGTAAAAATAAAAAAGAATCCAAAAAATAACTTTTTGGATGAAGTAAAAAAAAAGATATACAGCTGGTCATATAATCGTGGTTATATGGATGTTTTATATACTAGGGTATTTATCCTGGGTATAAGAAGATTAGCAGAACTTACACATTTTTTCGATAAAGGTGTCATTGATGGAATTATCAATGGAGTGGGTCTTGCTGGTTTTTGTATAGGAGAAGAAATCAAATATGTAGGAGGAGGGCGAATATCGTCTTATCTATTCTTTTTTTTATGTTATGTATCCTTGTTCTTATTCTTTATTCCATAAAAATGGATTATTCCATGAATTCCTCAAAACGAGGCTCATCAAAATGCAAAATCTAAGACTACTATAAGACTACTAAATAAAATACGAAAAAAATTCGAACGATTAAATTACTTCTCCCGAATATCCAACTGACTAATTAATTTCTTATAACGTACTCTATTTTTCTTTGCCAAATAAGCCAGCAAACGTTGACGTTTTCCCAAAAGTCTTCGTAGACCTCTTTCCGATGAAAAATCTTTTTTGTGTAATTCCAAATGTGAAGCAAGTTTCCGTATCTTATTGGTGAAACTGAATACTTGAAATTCAACAGAACCCCTGTTTTCTTGTTTTTCTTCTTTAACCATAAATCAAAAAATTTTTCTACCTCCTTTCTTTTTCATGTATTTTTCTGATCAGGAAAAATCAAAAATTATGTCAGTTATTTTGAAGTTATTCTAATCTCGTACACACAAAAATTTGCAATTATTCATCTACTGCTGGAATCTGGAATTTGGATTTATTTTATCGATGCAAATTGGATTTGGATAGAAGGGTACATTCTTTTATTTTAGATAGAAGAAACATTTCTTCTATCTAAAATAAAAGAATTTTGCTGATTTTTTTATTACTATATCCAATTTTTAGAATTTATATACCATTTAATTGATATCATTTAGCAAAATGAAACACAGCATATGCATCCATCTTTCGGCTCGAGAATTTCACGGGATAGAGATATAGTATAAGAAATAGGCTATTAAGTAACTCTAAATGAATTGTGGATACATCTGTATCCTTAACATACTGAAAGGACTGCCATTATTCGTATCAAACCAATAGCGATTCATAAAAGCTAAATCTTGTAATCAATGGTGGGCCAATAATGAATTTTTTTGCATATGTATTAAGACGCTTGGTCTGATTTCGAAATTGTCCAGAGTTTTTTATGTTGTTTTCATTGCAAAATGATGGATCTCCTTCCGTAACTTTCCAATTACGAGTACGAGAATTGAAAGACATGAAAATTCTCAATTCTCTACAGCGTCTAGGAGATAGATAGAATATTTTCAGGAACAAGAAAATCAGAAGAATCTTTTTCTCTATTCACTACCATTCCGCGTCTTCGACTTCTATTAGTTTCTTTTCTTCTTTAATGCAATAGCTATAGTTTGATTGCAATAGCTATAGTTTGATATAGAATCCATTTCTCAAAGTAATGGAAACCATTCTCTTATAGGAAATGGTTCGAAAATCGCTATTCCACCTTTTAGGTTTAGGTATCGTGAAAAGTGATACCTGTGAAGATCGTGCATTTCAGTCACATTCAGATCCGTTTTTCGAGTCCATGATATAACCAAATTGGATGGATCTTCCACCCGTTTAGCTAAGAAAGAATAGATGCAGAGGTGGATAATAGATCGATATGAAGATCATGAGCTGCCCCATAATGAAACCGCCAATAGTCGCGAATATCTCCTTCTTCCCTAACCCAAGATTGGAGAAAGAAGATCTAAGAGGGACCTATGGAGAATGTGGTCAGAAATCCATAATAGAGTCCGACCTCAACGACCGAATTAATTATCCTCATCGAGAAACTTAGACTACTAAGTAGAAAAAATTGGAAAATCATGGCATGGGTCTCCTTTTTTTCTTTCTTTAGAGTTTTCTATATGCACAATTTCTCGATGTTTCGATGAGAATTTCTTGACTTTCCATATATAGAAAGAGATAGACTATAAATGACATCTCTTATGTCAATAAGACCAAAGGGATGGATATTAAATGATAGGAAGTGCTAGGAAGTGAAATAGAATGAAATAGAGCCACTTTGGGCTTCCCTATGAAATGAGGCATGGAACGGAGCCACTACGAAGAAATTCCGGGAGTTACGAAAGAAGCTTCGGACTCATATTGTTCACGGGTTGAGAGCGGGAGTTGAACTCTAGGAGGTCGAATCTCCCCTTGTTCCTCAGTAGCTCAGTGGTAGAGCGGTC